ACGGAAATAGATCGAGTAATCTGTTCCTTTATCCAAGAAAGGGTAGTTCTAGTTTGCATGGTCCAATCATTGATCCCTAAAATTTCTACAATAAATTAGGTAGGTCGCTAGTATAGTTCCCTATCCACGATTTTGCTCTTTCCTATACTCATTTAACTCCAATATAGGAAAATCTCCATACCCCTAGATTGCTAGACCGAGCAAGTATTTTGAATGCGCTTTTCCTATGTTAGACAGTACCAAACATTAGAATTGGATTACGATTACAATGAACCGTTTTTCAGTCATTCATTGAATGATAAATCACTACAAGTGAAGGAGATATACGATTTAAATACCGGAAAATCCAATATTTGAAAATTGTATCTATAATGACTGGGAAAGTGGAAACAAGACCAGATATAATTTGATCATTATAAGCAAACCCAAAATCTTTGTACACAAAGCTAAGCAAAAGTTCCCAACCGTGGGGTGAATGGAATCCGATACATAAATCGGTTAATAAAAGAATAGAAAAAGCTTTGATTGTATCACTTAAATTATATAAGAATTCCTGAACCCAAGAGTTAAAAAGAATAAGTTCTTTATTACCCAGAAGATAATAACCACTTAGAATAATCAAATAGGTTAGATTTGTCGAGAAGTGTAAAATTGTATGAATATGATTCTCATTATGCATCTTGATCAATTGGATTGTTTCTTTTTGTATCCCTATACTCCATTTTTGAGGATGTGTCTCCGAAAAGTCCTTTAGCATTTCTTCCAACAAGAAAAGTTCCTTTAATTCTATGAATTTTTCTAGAATACTCTTTTCTTGAATATGATTCAAAAAAATTTCACATTTCCTAGTATTCCACCAATTTTTAATCCAAGATTCCATACCTTTTTGAAATAAAAGAGGGATCAACCAGGGCAAAAATACTATAGATGCAAGATATATAAGGGGAGTCAATTCTTTCTTTTTTGACATTTTTTTCATCTTTGAATTATTAATGAACCCGCCCTATTCATCGATTCTATGTGATCTACTCTTTCAATCAAGCGTGAGTTCTATTACAAAATCTGAATCCCCCCGATTCAGTGTTTAGCCCCTGACCCTACAAAGAGTACAGAAATAGAATAAGACCGTTTCGAATTTGAATTTTGAATCAAAGAAATACTTTCTTTTTTTTTTTGATGAGAAACCGTTTAGTTTAGTTAGTTTATTTTTCAAAAAATTTCAATTGGTACGCGCAAGAAATAGGCCAATTCAGCAGCTTTTTGTTCAATTTCGCGTGGAGTCAAATTATCATCAGTACGAGTCAAGGGAATGTCCCCCTGGCCACGTATTTCCATATAAAGAACACGGCGGGCAGAAATACCCTCTTTAACTTCTATTCTTATCGACTGAATATCTTTCATAAGGAATTGGAGGAAAATGCGACGATTCTTTCCAGGAAACCCCCAACGAAAAATACACACTATTCCCCCTTTTCTATCGAATCGATCATAACCACTACCCACATTCCACGCAATTGTGCACCACAAATAGGAACTAATAAAGAGACCCGCGATACCATAAAAAGACATCACGATCCCTTGTGGAAAAAAAGAGATTTGCTGATATGGAAATAAGGCTATCAAATTCCTACCAAGATAACTGGAAGTTCCAACTAATAAAAATCCTACGGAACCTAAAAAAAGGATACAGGCCCAACCGAAATTACTTATTTTTCGAGATCCTGTTATAAGTTCTATCCATATATGTTCTGATCGCCAACTCATACTAGATCCAGTTGTATTTTATTGGAAGTGAAAGAATAAACAAAATAAATTTGACTTTACTCTTTTTGTTTCCGAAGGAACTCTCATCAACTAGCCTTATTCCAATGTGAATCTTTAGGAGTCTTCGGAGGAAGGCACACCTTACCTTAATATCATCCTTACCTTAATATCATATTATACTAAATAGATATCCGTGTTATGATCTAAATCTAAGTCTTGAAAAAAAAAGTCAATGAGATTTCGGCCCATCGGATCTAAAAAATCTTGTTTTTTTGAATATGAAGAAATAAAGAAGCCATTGCCATTGCCGGAAAAACTAGGCCCACTAAGGGCACCAAAATATAGGGTAAGTTGAGAGTTGTCATAGAATGGATACCTCAATTTAATATTTGTACCTGTTATATATTGTTATAATTGTTATATAAGGTAGAATAATTCTATTTCTAATAAATTAGACTCGAATATAAGTGAATATATATATAATAATTGAGTATAGAATAAGTGCAAAGAGGAGAGAACTAACTAAATGGGCTTCCTTTTTTTAGCTTTCTACATGAACTATCTGAATGATCCAACGAGGATTATTTAGTAAGAATGACGATTCTCAGTAAATTATAGAAGGATGCAAGACTTCTATATACACTATATAGATAAGTATAAGGTAAGTATAAGGCGAGGATGAAAATTTTTGCCTTCCCCGAAATTCGCGAAAGGCAAAAGTAGCACTCTTATTTGTTGATAGAGGCGGGCTTTCTGATTACTAATCATTAATATGACTAAAAAAGGATATCACAAAACATTACGAAACTTTTATTTTAATTCTCTCTTGATTCACTCGACAATTGGATCTTATGTCACCAAAGAAAACTTCATTTTTCATATTTTCATCTTAATTCCAATAAACTAATTGACTTAACATTCTACTTGTTTCTTTTTTTCAAGGGAAAGAAAGCGTGGAGTTGAAATAACTCACTCAGAACACCTTTTAAAGGATTACGTGGTACGATTGGGTCGAATAAACCCTTTTGGAATAAATATTCAGCTGCTTGTGAACCTTCCGGTACTGTCTTATTCAATGTTTGTTCAATTACTCGCTTACCCGCAAATGCAATGTAGGCATTGGGTTCCGCAATAATGATATCCCCCAACATACCAAAGCTCGCTGTCACCCCACCAGTAGTCGGAGATGTAAGTATTGATACATAGAATAACTTTTTATTTAATTGATAATCATATAAAGCAGAGGATATTTTAGCCATTTGCATCAAGCTCAAACTTCCTTCTTGCATCCGTGCTCCTCCAGAAGCACACACTAGAATAAGAGGGAGAAAGCTCTTGGTAGCATACTCGATCAAACGGGTGATTTTCTCGCCTACTGCGGATCCCATACTACCTCCCATAAACTGAAAATCCATAACCCCGATTGCTATCGGAATACCGTTTAATTGACCTGTGCCTGTTTGAACAGCTTCAGTTAATCCCGTCGTTGTTTGATAAGACTCAATACGGTCTTTATAGGGTTCCTCCTCCGAATGAAATTCAATGGGATCCAGAGAGACCATGTCTTCATCTAGCGGATCCCACGTGCCTCTATCAATCAAAAGTTCGATTCGATCGTAACTACTCATTTTCAAATGATATCCGCATTGTTCACAAATATTCATTTTTGACTTAAAAAATTTCTTATAATTTAATCCATAACAGTTTTCGCATTGAACCCACAAATGCCTGTATTTTTGAGTTACATCGAGATCATTAGAACTTTTAGTTAAATCACTATCATTCGTGCTAGTTCCTATGCTGGCATTCTCGCTTTCACTATAATTTCTACTGTCACCACAAATGTAACGATAAATGTAACTATCAATACGGATTTTAGAATGAAGATAATTGTCAATACAACTATTAATGTGATTATTCCAAGTATATTTAGTATTGGACAGGGGCTGGTCATAGTCAGGATCATCACTCTTGGATGCATTATTCAAATAACTAGAATTCCTATAACTATAAACCAAATTTTCTACGTCACTCAGTAAAGAATGATCGTTGTCAATTTCAAAACTCGAATTTTCAATATCAAAATATATAGAATAATGGTCGCCACTAGTATCCCTAACTAAAAAAGTGTCATCAGAAATTAAATTCATAATATCCCTGACGCCAAAAAAAGCATCATCATTACTGTACCTAGACCTCTCACTCCAAAGAGGAATTTTTTTATCTATATCAGTTAGAACCTGCTTCTCGCTTCCACCGTTATTTTCACCAGACCCAAGATTGTCCATTGATTTACTTAGTCTACACGTGTATTTTAACTCCTCGTTAGATAGCATCGAATTGAACCGCCGTTTTTCCATAGAGCTTTCTTGCCCCCTTTTTATACAAAAATACAATAGATGAATAGTCATTCGATGAAAAAGCATTTGAATATTGCATTTCCTAGCCGATCACTAGGATTATTAACTAATAATAATTTATTAACTAATACTAATAAGGAGTGAGTAATAGGTTTCTTTTGGAGGATCCGGGAGATCACTTCGTATGATAGAACCCCTTTAGGTTATATAAATAGAATATATGAGGTGGGGGTCCATGGCGTGTCAAATTCGCATTCGCAGTAAAAAAGAAAAGTTTGTTCTCTCTTATGATATGAAGTGAAGCGTTTTTTCGTAAAATCTCGTCTATCTAATAATAGGGCAACACGGAATGAAAAGGACAATATACAGGGTGGGTAAAAAGGTTGTGCTACTTGGTTTGATCCAAGGTCCACAATTAGAAGATATAAAAAAAGAATCCAATCCTGATCCATTTAATTGTGGATACACCACAACACTAGAAGGATTTTAGTTGGTCTTTAGTCTTAGATTTTCTATTAAAGATCTTGTATATCTAGATACTAGATATACAAGATCTTTGTATTCGACCCAATCTTTTGGTTTACTAATATTTACTAATAATTAATAAAGAAAAGGTTTGAGTCAATTAAGGGAAGGAACGTTAATAATTACTAAATTACAAAGTATCCATTGCTTCAAATTGTATCCAGTGTTTCAAATTGTATCCATTGCTTCAAATTCAAATTTGATCTCTTTCCATACTTCACAAGCAGCAGCTAGTTCAGGACTCCATTTACAAGCTTCACGGATAATTTCATTACCCTCGCGAGCAAGATCACGTCCCTCATTACGAGCTTGTACACATGCTTCTAGAGCTACTCGGTTAGCTACGGCACC